AGCACCTCGTTTACACGTGCGCCAACGCTTTTCAAGGGAGCCAATTATGCAATGAACATAATTTCTCTTATTGAGAAATCGATGTCTTACTCCATAAATTAAATTCGAGGGAACAAGAGAACAATAGCATGACAAATATTTGGTTCGGTCTGATTCAGGTGCGAGTTCAGGTGCCAAATAGAACCCTTGATAGTTGATAAGGTTAATACTCAGCCCATTCAATGCCAGGCATAATGAGTTTAAGGGCCTCAAAATAACCTCTTTTCGTTCTATGAACTTTAAGGTGTATGAAGTCTCATATTTGACTCTTGCAGCGGAGCGGTAGAGACTCCATTTAACTTAGGTTGATTTAGGCCGGAGGCAGACCTAAGTCAAGGTAACCCTTCTTTGAAACACTTTGGTATTGCTCCCAGATTAGAATACAAATAATGAATCAGAGCACATGGAGCCATCTCATTATCCTTTTATCTTCCCGTAAAGGAAAGAAAAAAATATGGTGGACTAACTGAATCTTTTCATCAGTTAATGAAAGAGCCCAATGCAACAAAATAAAATGCATGTTGGGTCTTTGAAACAGTTCGAATCATTTTGATAATAATCAGTTTGATCTGTTTTACCGAGAAGGTCTACGGTTCGAGTCCGTATAGCCCTAATACATTCTATTTTTGTTTTTGTATAGACATTCTTTTTTTTTATAGATTTTATTTCCTCAACAGTATTTGTCAAATCTCGGATAAAATACCCATCCCTCTTCATTAATTTTCGTGGATGAATTACATATGACTTTTTTCCTGTCCACGATCAAAGAGTTAGTGATACACTTTTGCTTTGGTATACCCAATCTCACTTAATTTATGAAGTTAAAATCATGACATGATGCTGTCTAAAAACTCCAACCTGACCCAACCAATTGGTTGGGGGATTTGGTCTGTCGAATCGTTCGATAATGTGTGATTCTTTCTATTAGAAAGATCTTATATGTAGTTGTGGATCATTTACGATTTTGTCGATTATACCACTTTGTGCTATCTTTCATTGTGTAGCGCGGGTTTGCTGTAAAACAAACCCGCGCTACACAACGGTTGTTCTTACTAAGTGTTATTCTAAGTGTTATTGCCGTAACAAAAAACAAACAAGTATTTTGGTTCATTCCCAAATCGCGATCTTTCTATCTTTCTTTAGTACTAGAGTAGAGATTGGTACGAAATGGAATGATCCTTTCATTCTAACTCTAATGAAATAACTCGATTTTTTTTATTTCTGAGAGGGTCAGTGGGATAGTATAGGTTCAAAGTTTCTGATTCTTTTTGGTATAGAAAGGTATGAGTTGCTATATGTAAAGGTTCCTCACAACTCAACGGATTGAATAAAATCAATTAAGAAAAATAGAAATTCAATCTAGGACAAGGAAAGGGGCTAAAATATAATCGTTCGATGCATTAGATTATGTTTACGTATTCGTTCGTATCGAATCAATAGAAACAATGATTTTCTACCTGGATTTTAATGAAAATAATACTTTGAGTAGAATATACTAGAAATACCTAGACTTTTTACCCCATATGACTACTGAAATCTTTTTATTTTCATTATATCACCATTATCTCATTTCATACTATCATTTCATATTTCATAGCATAGTATATTCATACTATATCTATATATAGTATGAATATACTTATATATACTTATATATATAGTCAATATATATTATTGTCAATATATATATATATATATATAACATACTAATATATAATAGTAATTGTAATAGTAATTAATTAGAAAAAAGAAAAACCAATATATAGAGAAACCCAGACAAAGTGAAAGAGTTTTGTTTGTATAAGAGCATCTTATGTCTACATCATATCTAAATAGAATCGAAATAAAAAATAAATGTAAGTAGGATTCTGTTGAATGAATCTTTAAATTAAACAAGACATGTCCCACAGCAAACAAACTCTATGAGGTTTGATTTAATTAAAATCAATTCTTGTTTCGCCCAAGATAAGAAGTTCTGGATGAATTAACAATTCCAATTCTAATCGAATAATTCAGCATATTCCACATTAAATTAATAGGAGTGCATTTATGTTTCTGCTTCATGAATATGATATTTTCTGGGCATTTCTAATAATATCAAGCGTTATTCCTATCTTAGCATTTGTAATTTCCGGAGTTTTAGCACCGATTAGTGAAGGACCGGAGAAGCTCTCTAGTTATGAATCGGGTATAGAACCCATGGGAGATGCTTGGTTACAATTCCGAATCCGCTATTACATGTTTGCTCTAGTTTTTGTTGTTTTTGATGTTGAAACGGTCTTTCTTTATCCATGGGCAATGAGTTTCGATGTATTGGGTGTATCTGTATTTATAGAAGCTTTAATTTTCGTGCTTATCCCAATTGTTGGTTCAGTTTATGCATGGCGAAAAGGAGCATTAGAATGGTCTTAGCTGAATATTCGGACAATAAAAATAAAAAGGAAGGAAAAGATTACATTGA